CCTCCCTGAAACATATCCTAGAATTAGATCTTCATTATCTAAACGGACCCGGAACATACCGTTGGGAAGTGATTCAGTAATTAAACCCTCATGAATCAATTTTTGTTCTTTCATTCCAGGTAACCTCCTTGAAGTATCAACTAATGGAGGAAGAGTTATATAACTCACTTTTCCTCTCTATTTTACAAATAGGAAGTTAGAGATCAAATTCGGATACCAGAGGTGGAAGATTACCATATATAACACAAAATTTCTCCTCCAATTCTTTCTAGTCGAGCTTCTCGATCTGTTATTATACCTCGAGAAGTAGAAAGAATTACAATTCCCATTCCACCTAAAATCTTAGGAATTCGTTGATAGTTGGAATAAATTCGTAAGCCGGGTCGGCTGATACGCTTTAAAATGGTTCTAGTTTTATATATTCCTTTTCTGGTTTTTCTATGTCGCAGAGTTGAAACCAAGAAATATTTGTTACTCTCCTGATGTTTCCGAACGTTTTCAATAAAACCTTCTCGTAGAAGTATTTTAACAATGTTTTCGGTGATATTTGTAGATGCTATTCGAACCCTTCCTTTTTTATCCGTGTCAGCATTTCTTATAGAAGTTATTAGATCGGCAATAGTGTCCCTACCCATGACGAACTAGAATTATAGGTTCCTCCTAATTTTGATATAATCAACATGTTTCCTTTTTTTTTCTTTTTTTTTATTATAAAGTATATACGTGAGACACAATCTACTAATTTGATCTATTTCAGATACCCTACTATATCATAGTCTCATCTACTACTATTTATAATACTTCGGGAGCTAATGAAACTATTTTAGTAAAATTTAACTGTCTCAATTCTCGAGCGATCGCACCAAAAACTCGAGTTCCTTTTGGATTTCCTTCTTGATCAATGACAACCGCAGCATTGTCGTCATATCGTATTATCATACCGTTTTCACGTTTGAGTTCTTTACATGTACGTACAATTACAGCTCTAATTACTTCTGATCTTTCTAGAGGCATATTGGGAACTGCTTCTTTGATTACAGCAACAATAACATCACCAATATGAGCATATCGGTGATTACCAGCTCCTATGATTCGAATACACATCAATTTTCGAGCTCCGCTGTTATCCGCTACATTCAAAAGGGTCTGAGGTTGAATCATATCATTTTTATTTCAATCTGTTATTTCAATGCAAAAGTATGAAAGAAAAAAAAGAAATATTGTCCGTCCAGAAATAAATAAACCTGCGGTTGTTTTTTCATCCCCAATACCCCTTTTTGTTTAGTTCTACATCTCTATCCTGAAATAAGAAATTGAGTTCGTATAGGCATTTTGCGCGCAGCTATTGAGATAGCTGCTCTAGCTACAGTTTCTGATACTCCACCCATTTCATAAAGTATTCGACCCCGTTTAACAACGGATACCCAATATTCAGGGGATCCCTTCCCCGAACCCATACGTGTTTCCGCGGGTCTTACTGTAACAGGTTTGTCGGGAAATATACGTACCCATATTTTTCCACCACGACGCGCATATCGTGTCATTGCTCTTCGCCCTGCTTCTATTTGTCTAGCTGTAATCCAAGCAGGTTCAAGTGCCTGAAGAGCGTATCTGCCGAAACAAATATGATTGCCTCGACAAGATATTCCTTTCATTCTTCCTCTATGCTGTTTACGAAATCTGGTTCTTTTGGGGTTATAGTCGATGGTTGTTTCTTAATTCCATCTCTACTGCAGAACCGGACATGAGAGTTTCTTCTCATCCAGCTCCTCGCGAATGAAAGGATTCAAATTCAATAATATTATAGATACACATTAATAGATACACATTAATAGGTACACATTAATAGATAATACACCAAGTAATGGCTTTTATTGATATTTAATTTCTTACATAAGAAGGAAGATGTAGATACAAGATATACAATACAGCTAGACGTGTGTGTACATTTATGTATCTTTATAGATAATGTAATGTTTCTCTTTTTTATTTTTATAACATAACGAATCCTTTCCTTATTTTTTTTACCTCTATCAAATTACGACAAAAGATTGTAATCCAATAAATAGAGGTTTCGCGGGCGAATATTTACTCTTTCCTGTTTCATTCGAAGGTTCAATTCATGACCTCTCAGAATAAATCAATTTTTTCTTGGTCCGTTCCGCCATCCCACCCAATGAATTATTAGGATTCGTTTTCAATAGAAGCCTATGCAGTCACAGGTTCTGTCGTTCCCATAGCTTCTCCATTAATGGTTAGGTCCGAACTTTGCAATGGAGCTTCCAACAAAATTCGTTCCCGAGTCAATTTCCTCAGTTTTTATTAACCTGAAGGCTCTTTATTATTTTATTCTATTTAAAATTATTTTATTTTAATTATTTTATTTTAAAATTCTTATATTTATAATTATCTTATCAGTATTGATGCTTTATCACACTGCCTTTTATGACGTGATTCATAGACCATACATATTGGAATCATATATCATTGATATTTTTGT